TGGAGGATTTTATTGGTAGGGGAATTGATAGTATTGGGGGGGGTGTCGATAGGGAAACGTTAGAGGTGAGAAATGTATATCTATAGATAGACTTAAGATTTAAGTATTATGTTTGTGTTTTGTGACCTGTTGACTGGGTTGGTTAAGTTGAATTTGGTTGCAAATCCTGGCTTCATTCTAGTTGCATTTATCTGGTTCTGTTTTTGGGGTTTGGCAGGACAAAAGTGGATATCTGTATACTTTTTGAAGTTACGGGGGGTAAGGGGGGTTTGTCTTAGTTAACTTAATGTCTGTCATTAAAATTAACATGAATACGTGTACGTGTGTACGTGTGTACGTGTGTACGTGTGTACGCGTGTACGTGTACGTGTACGTGTACGTGTACGTGTACGTGTACGTGTACGTGTGTACGCGTGTACGTGTACGTGTACGTGTGTATGCGTGTACGTGTACGTGTACGTGTACGTGTACGTGTGTACGCGTGTACGTGTACGTGTACGTGTACGTGTACGTGTACGTGTACGTGTGTACGCGTGTACGTGTACGTGTACGTGTATGTGTATGTCCTGTGACCATTGACTGAAATACACCTTATGGTTGTATGATGCTGGTAAATGATAATAATTAAGCCCAGCTACAAGTTATCTGACTGCGTCAAGACCTTTACGGTCATAGCTGAGTGATACCAGTTCCCCCCCCCTAAAAATTAAAAGATACCAAATGCATGACACCACAGTTATGTGTGATCATGGGCTGATTTGTCATTAGTCCATCGAGATGTCCCATTTGAGAGGTTAGTAGGATTGAACTCGTGAGCTTTCATGGCCCTGAGGTAAGAACCAGATGCCAGGTATAGATTCAGTCTAGCTACCCCCACGTTGAGATGGGCCCGGAGCGAGAAGAGGTACACTTTTCACAAGGGTTGCTGGTTTCTCGAGGCCTGGTGATCAAGCTTCGTGGACTAAGTGAGTTACATCCGTTCCAAGAAGTCATAGTGTTTAGATCAAGGTATTGGAGTTCATGTCACTATGTAAAATCAATCATAATATGTACATGCTTATATGCATGGGGCAAGCCATTAATGCACGATATACATGGGGGGGAAAAAAAAAGAAAGAGATACTGTGGTGGTACAGTGGGTGTAGTGGTATATATGAATGTGGAGGGCCTAGTCATGTCAGGGAATAGTTTAATCAGAATATCAGCTTTGGGTGTTGATGGTGGGGCTGTTGCTTCTTCCTTGAGTCTTAGGGAGGGTCATGGTGTTCTCCATTTTTGGTTTACAAGACCAGAGTAATTATTATACTACAAAGACTCTTCATTTTAGGATATTATTTTCGATAATGCCGGCGATGGGTATAAGGACTAGGAGGATTGTGAAGTACAGGATTGAGGCTAGTTGGCCGATAGTGATGAAGGGGTGTTCGACTGGTTGTCCTCCGATTCATGTTAATGTAAGTAGGTCTGCTACTAGAAGTCAGAAGAGGCATTGGCTAATAGGTCGGAATATTATTCCTCGTTGTTTTGATGTGTGAAGTAGTGGAATGATGACTAGGATTAAGATTGATAGGAGTAGGGCTAGGACTCCCCCTAATTTGTTGGGGATGGATCGTAAAATAGCATAGGCGAATAGGAAATATCATTCGGGTTTAATATGTGGTGGAGTGCTGAGGGGGTTGGCTGGGATGTAGTTGTCTGGGTCTCCCAGCAGGTCTGGTGAAAATATTACTAGTAGTATTAGGATTAAGATTAGTAGGAGGGTTCCCAGGATATCTTTAATTGTGTAATATGGATGGAATGGAATTTTGTCTGAGTTGGAGGAGATTCCTGATGGATTGTTGGATCCAGTTTCGTGTAGGAATAATAGGTGTACTATTACTAGTGCTGATGCTACGAAGGGGAGAATAAAGTGGAAGGCGAAGAATCGTGTTAGGGTTGCTTTGTCGACTGAAAATCCCCCTCAAATTCATTCTACTAAGTTGGTTCCGATGTAAGGGATAGCTGATAGGAGGTTGGTAATGACGGTTGCTCCTCAGAATGATATTTGTCCTCACGGAAGCACATAGCCTATGAATGCTGTAGCTATGATTGTAAACAGGAGGATGATGCCAATGTTTCATGTTTCTGTTAGTGTGTAGGATCCATAATATAGTCCTCGTCCTACGTGTATGTAGAGGCAGATAAAGAATATGGAGGCTCCATTTGCGTGCATGTATCGGATGAGTCAGCCGTAGTTAACGTCTCGGCAAATATGGGCGACTGATGAAAAGGCTGTGGTGGTGTCTGAGGTATAGTGTATGGCTAGGAAAAGGCCTGTTAAGATTTGTAAGGCTAAGCATGCTGCAAGGAGGGATCCAAAGTTTCATCATGTTGAGATGTTAGATGGTGCGGGCAGGTCGATGAGTGAGTTGTTGATAATTTTGGCCAGCGGATGTGCTTTTCGAATGTTGGTCATTAGTGTTCCTATAGTTGAATTACAACGATGATTTTTCATGTCATTAGTCTTGGTTAGATTCCATGTGGGAATAATGATGACATATTTTGTATTTATTTTAAGTATTGTCTTTGTAGTTGGTTTTGTGGGGTTTTCTTCTAAGCCTTCTCCTATTTATGGGGGTTTAGTTTTGATTGTTAGTGGGGCGGTTGGTTGTGGTATTGTGTTGAGTTTTGGTGGGTCCTTTTTGGGTTTAATGGTGTTTTTAATTTATTTGGGTGGTATGCTCGTTGTTTTTGGTTATACAACTGCTATGGCTACTGAGCAATATCCTGAGGTCTGGGTTTCTAACAAGGCTGTACTGGGTGCGTTTATTGTGGGCCTTCTGTCTGAGTTACTATTGGTTTGTTATATTTTGAAAGATGATGAGGCTGATGTTGTGTTTGGATTTAATGGCATGGGTGATTGGGTAGTTTATGATACGGGAGATTCCGGATTTTTTAGTGAAGAGGCCATGGGTATTGCGGCTTTATACAGTTATGGTACTTGGTTGGTTGTTGTGACTGGTTGGTCTCTTCTTGTTGGAGTATTAGTTATCATGGAGATTACTCGTGGAAATTAGCCGTTGTTAGGATTAGGGCTAGGGTCAGGGTAATTATGAAAGACAGGAAATATAGTTTGATTAGACCTTTTTGGTTGGAAATGATAGTTGATGATTTTATATTTAGGTGAGAGATAGACTTTGGCAGTAAATATTCTAGTCAGATTGTGTCTATTAATGTGGAGGCTAATTTTTGGCTTGCTGCTAGGTTTATCGTTGGTACCGAACGGTGAATAATGGTGGGAAAATATCCTAGGAGGTTTGAGAATTTGGATAGGCCTGATGCGTGTTTGAATTTGAGGCTTAGTGAGGTTATGTTGAGTTCCAGGGCCAGTACGAAGCCTAGTAGTGTTACGATGAGAGCTGTAAGTTTTAGGTGGTGTGGTATAGTTAGTTGTGGGATCATTGTTGGTGGGATGTTGAGGGTTATTAGGTATCCTGCGAAGATGCTTCCGAGTAGTAGGCGTTTAATAGGGTTGATTAGCAGAGGATTATTTTCGTTTGCTGTAATTGTAGCATTGAATCGGGGCTGCCCCAGGAGTGTAGAGAATATTATTCGGGTGCTGTAGGCAGCTGTTATGGATGTGGCTATTAGGGTTAGTAGTAGGGCTCAGGCGTTGGTGTTCGATGTATTGGCGGTTTCGATGATTAGGTCTTTTGAGTAAAATCCTGTAAGGAATGGCATGCCTGTGAGTGCTAGGTTACCAATAATTAGTGAGGTGGTGGTGAATGGTATCGGTTTGAACAGACCTCCCATTTTTCGAATATCTTGTTCGTTGTTTAGGTTGTGGATGATGGATCCGGAGCATATGAATAGTATGGCTTTAAAGAATGCGTGGGTGCAGATATGTAGGAATGCTAAATATGGTTGACCAATTCCGATTGTGACGATTATCAATCCTAATTGACTTGAAGTTGAGAATGCGATGATTTTTTTAATATCATTTTGGGTGAGAGCGCACACCGCTGTGAATAGGGTGGTGATGGCTCCTAGGCATAGGGTGATTGTTTGTATTGTTACATTATCTTCTATTAAAGGGTGGAATCGGATCAGGAGGAAGACTCCAGCTACGACTATAGTGCTTGAGTGTAGTAGGGCTGATACTGGTGTGGGTCCTTCTATGGCTGAGGGTAGTCATGGATGTAGGCCAAATTGGGCTGATTTGCCGGTTGCTGCTAGGAGGAGACCTATGAGTGGTATATTTAGGTTATTATGGTGGATTATAAAGATTTGTTGGAGGTCTCACGTGTTTAGGTTAGTTAAGAATCATGCTATGGCTATAATGAAGCCTACGTCTCCGATGCGATTGTAGAGGATTGCCTGAAGGGCGGCTGTGTTTGCATCTGACCGTCCATATCATCATCCGATGAGTAGGAAAGATATAATGCCTACTCCTTCCCAGCCGATAAACAATTGAAATAGGTTATTTGCGGTGACTAGAATTATTATTGTGATGAGGAATATTAATAGGTACTTGAAGAACCGGTTGATGTAAGGGTCTGAGGCTATATATCATATTGAGAATTCTATGATGGATCATGTGACGAATAGGGCTACTGGCATGAAAATTATCGAGAAGTAATCTAATTTGAAGCTTAGTGATAATTTTATGGTTTGAATAGTCATTCAGTGCCAGTTTGAGATAATTATTTCCTGTCCGGAGGAAATGAACATTATTGTGGGGATTATAATGGTTATAAAGGCGTAAGAGATGGTAGTTTTTACGTACTGTGGGTAGAGTTTGCTTTTGTAGATTGGAGTGCTAGTTAGGATAATTGGTATCGTGAGTATGAATAGTGTTGTGATAATGAATGAGGCGAATAAATTGATTACTTTTATTTGGAGTTGCACCAATTCTTTGGCTCCTAAGGCCAATGGATTACTTCTATCCTTTAAAAGTTGAAAAAGCCGTGTTTTCATACACGGGGGCATGAGTTAGCAGTTCCTGCATTCTTTTTCGGTAAATAAGGAGGTTTGAGCTCGTATTATTAGATTCACAATCTAATGTTTTTCTTAAACTATATTTACAGTATAGGGGTCCTAGGATTATTTTGGGGTTCAGTGATAGCAGTAGTAGTGGTATAAGGTGTAGTATTATTAGGGTGTTCTCTCGTGTAAACGATGGTTTAATGTTTTTAATGTGATAAGTATAATTTCCACGTTGTGTTGTGATGAGTATATATAGGGAGTATAGGGCGGTAATAATGATGTTTGCTCCTATAAGAATAATGGTAGTGTTAGATCATGAGAATGAGGCTATTACTACGAATAGTTCTCCAATTAGATTGATGGTAGGGGGTAGTGCTAGATTGGTTAGGCTTGCTAATAGTCATCATGCCGCTATTAGTGGTAATAGGGTTTGTAGGCCACGTGCGAGGATTATGATTCGACTGTGAGTGCGTTCATAATTGGAGTTGGCTAAGCAGAACAGTATGGATGACGTAAGGCCGTGAGCGATTATTAGGGCGGTTGCACCCATGTAGCTTAATGGTGTCTGGATAAGGATAGCTACAATTACTAGGGCTATGTGGCTTACGGAAGAGTACGCGATTAGTGATTTCAGGTCAGTTTGGCGTAAGCAGATGGAGCTTGTCATAATTATACCTCATATTGACAGTATTATGAAGGGATACGCTATAAAGCTTGTTAAAGGATTGAGCTGGATGGTGATTCGTATTATGCCGTAGCCTCCTAGCTTTAGAAGTACGGCGGCAAGTACTATAGATCCAGCAATGGGGGCTTCTACATGTGCTTTGGGAAGTCACAGGTGGAGTCCATATAGGGGTATTTTTACTATAAATGCTATTATACATGCTAGTCATAAGAGAATATTGGATCAGGAGTTTGGTAGGGCTTGGGTTCAATATTGGGCTATTAAGAAGTTTAGTGTGCCTATATTGTTTTGTATATATAGTAGTGCTACTAGTAGGGGTAATGATCCTAGTAGGGTGTAAAATAAGAAGTACAGTCCTGCGTTTAGGCGTTCTGTTTGGTTCCCTCATCGGGTAATAATAATTAGTGTGGGTACTAGGGTCGCTTCGAATAGGATGTAAAATATGATTAGTTCTGTGGCGGTAAATGTTATAATTAGAAATAGTTGTAGAAGGATTAGTATTGTAATATAAAGTTTTTTTCGGGCTAGTGGCTCTTTTGATAGGTGGAATTGGCTAGCTATGAGTATCAGGGGTAAGAGTCACGTGGTAAGTGTTAGGAGGGGGGCTGATAAGGGGTCCGTGAAGAACAATAATGATGAGTTTAGGCTGTTGTCATTAGGTTGATTTAGGAGTGGTAGGCTAGTGAGACTGATTAGTAGGCTGTAGATTGTTGTATTGATTCAAATTATATGGGGTTTTGATATTCATATTATAGGTATTAGTATAATGGTGGGGTAGATGATTTTTAGCATTGCAAGAGGTTTAGGTTTTGTACGTAGTCAGTTCCATATGTGTTGGATACTATTACTAGGAGGGATAATCCAAGGGCCGCCTCGCAAGCTGCGAATACGAGTAAGATAATGGGGGCTATGCTAGCTAGTGTAAAATGGTTGTTTAGGATTGTCACTGATATTATTACGAACAGTGATAGTATTATACCTTCTAGGCAAAGTAGGGAGGATATGAGGTGGGATCGGTATATGAGTAACCCTACGAAAGATACGATGAAGGCTATGAGGATGTTGAAATATACTATGGACATTTGATAATTACGGGGTAAGTCGTAGTCTAATGAGTCGAAATCATTTGTTTTGGTTTAAACTAATTATCATATTCTGTTCATTCGAGTCCTTTTTCAGTTCATTCGTAAGCTAGACTTACGGCTAGTAGGGAGATTAATATGAGTGCCATAGTGAGGGTGGTTGTTAGGTTGTTTGCGTGAGATGCCCATGGGAGGGGTAGTAGTAATGCAATTTCTAGGTCAAATAGTAGGAATGTGATGGCTACTAGGAAAAATTTTATAGAGAAGGGTAAGCGTGCTGATCCTATGGGGGTCGAACCACATTCGTAAGGGCTGGCTTTTTCTGAGTAGATATTTAGTTGGGGGAGTCAAAATGCGATTAGTACAAGTAAAGAGGCTAGGATTGTGTTGGTAAGCAGGGCTAGAATTATATTTATTGTTTCCTTCTGGGTTTATTGGCCAGAACTGGTTGATTGGAAGTCAACTGTACTAGTTAATACTAAGGGAACATGATCCTCATCAATAAATGGATACATATAGGAATAGTCATACGACATCTACAAAATGTCAGTATCAGGCAGCAGCTTCAAATCCGAAGTGATGATTGGATGTGAAATGGAATTTTAATTGTCGTAGGAAGCATACGGTTAGGAAGGTTGAGCCGATAATAACGTGTAGTCCGTGGAATCCTGTAGCTATGAAGAAAGTAGAGCCATAGATTCCGTCGGAGATTGTAAAGGAGGTTTCGTAGTACTCTGAGGCTTGTAGAAGTGTAAAATAGAGGCCTAGGAGGATGGTAATGAGTAGGGCTTGAAGCATGTGTTTGCGATCTCCTTCTATTAAGCTGTGGTGGGCTCAGGTGATTGATACGCCTGATGCTAGTAGTACTGAGGTGTTTAGTAGGGGGACCTCTAGTGGGTTTAGGGGTGTGATTCCTGTGGGGGGCCAGCATCCTCCTAGTTCGGGGGTGGGTGCTAGACTGGAATGGTAGAAGGCTCAGAAAAACCCTGCGAAAAAGAACACTTCGGATACGATGAAAAGAATTATGCCATATCGTAAGCCTTTTTGGACGGTTGGGGTGTGATGGCCTTGGAATGTGCTTTCCCGGACGATATCTCGTCATCATTGATATATAGTTAGTGTGTTGGTTATAAGACCTAGTAGTAGGAGGTGGGTTGAGTTAAAGTGGAATCATATGATTAGGCCTGAGGTTATAAGGAGGGCTGATAGGGCCCCTGTTAATGGTCAAGGGCTAGGGTTGACTATATGGTATGCATGGGTTTGGTGTGTCATTAGGTGTTATCGTGTAAGTATAGGCTTACTAGTAAAGTGAAGACGTAGGCTTGGATTAAGGCTACAGCGAACTCAAGGATTGTAAGTAGGGTGAGGATAATGAAGGTGATAAAGGCCGAAATTATACTGATGTTAATAAGGGCTAGGGTGGCCCCACCGATTAGGTGAATTAGTAGGTGGCCTGCAGTGATGTTGGCTGTTAGTCGTACGGCTAAGGCTATGGGTTGGATGAGTAAGCTAATAGATTCGATGATTACTAATATTGGGATGAGGGGGGAGGGTGTTCCCTGGGGTAGGAAGTGGGCTAAGGATGCTTTAGTTTTGTGTCGTAACCCTATGGCGACTGTCCCTGCTCATAGGGGGATGGCTATTCCTAGATTTATAGATAGTTGGGTAGTGGGGGTAAATGAGTGCGGTAGTAGGCCCAGTAGATTAGTAGATCCAATAAATATGATGAGTGATATAAGTATTAATGTTCATGTTTGTCCTTTGTGATTATGTATTAATATTATTTGTTTTGATGTTAATTGGATAAGTCACTGTTGAATGGAGGTAAGGCGGTTGTTGATTAGTCGGCTTGGTGAAGGAAATAGTATACTTGGAAATAGAATGACTAGGGTTACGATGGGAAGGCCTATTATTGTAGGGGAAGCGAAAGAGGTGAATAGATTTTCGTTCATTTTTTTTCTCAGGGGGTATAGGTTTTTGATGTTGATAATGGTTTCAGTTCTGGGCTTATTGGAAAGTGGTGTTTGGAAATTTTTAGTTGAAATACGATAAATAGTGTTAGGATCATGGATACGATTGTAGTTAACCATGTTGATGTGTCTAGTTGTGGCATTTCACTAAGGGGAGGTTAGGATACTCACAATTTTTAACTTAAAAGGTTAATGCTGTATAGCTTCTTAGTGATTAAAGCATTGAGGCGGACCATTTCTCGAAGCAAGATAATGGGACAGATTCAATAACGATGGGTATAAAGCTATGGTTGGAACCACAGATTTCTGAGCATTGGCCGTAGTACAGTCCTGGTCGTATAGCTATTAAGGTGGTTTGGTTTAGTCGTCCCGGGATGGCGTCGGTTTTTAGTCCTAGAGACGGTACGGCTCATGAGTGAAGTACGTCTTCTGATGAAATTAATATACGGATTGTTATTTCTATGGGTAGTACAACTCGATTATCCACTTCTAATAATCGTAGTTCGCCAGGTTTTAGTTCTTGCGTAGGAATTATATAGGAGTCAAAGCTTAGGTCTTCATAATCAGAATACTCATAGGTTCAATATCACTGGTGTCCTATAGTTTTTACAGTTAGAGAAGGATTATTAATTTCGTCTATAATGTAAAGGATTCGAAGCGAGGGTAAAGCAATTATGATTAAGATAATAGCTGGTAAAATTGTTCATACTGTTTCTACTTCTTGGGCGTCTATTGTGCTTGTGTGTGTTAGTTTAGTAGTAAGTATAGTTGAGATAATATAAAGTACTAGTGAGCTAATTAAGAATACGATTATTAGTGTGTGGTCGTGGAAATGTGTTAGTTCTTCTATAATAGGGGAGGTTGCGTCTTGAAGGCCTATTTGAAAGGGGTACGCCATAGAGGTATAAAGGGTTTTCACCTATAACTCGACTTCGACAAAGTCATATAATTTTTACTAATACCTCTATATTGAGAAAGACATAATGGTTATGACATTGGCTTGAAACCAGTTTTAGAGGGTTCGACTCCTTCCTTTCTTATTTTGATACAATATAGGTAGGTTCTTCGAATGTGTGATAGGGAGGAGGACATCCGTGAAGTCATTCCATATTAGTTGATATTAATTCAACCGTCTCTACCTCTCGTTTGGATGCAAAAGCTTCTCAGATTATAAAGATCATTAGTATTACTGCTGTAAGTGAGATGAATGAGCCTATAGAGGAGATTGTATTTCATGTTGTGTAGGCGTCTGGGTAGTCAGAATATCGTCGTGGTATTCCGGACAGTCCTAGAAAATGTTGTGGGAAGAATGTCATGTTGACTCCAACAAATATGATTGTGAAGTGGATTTTTGCTCAGGTACTGTCAAGCGAGAATCCTGAAAATAAGGGGAATCAGTGGACAAATCCACCCATGATAGCAAATACCGCTCCTATTGATAATACGTAATGGAAGTGTGCTACTACGTAATATGTGTCGTGGAGAACGATGACCAGTGATGAATTTGCTAGCACAATGCCTGTGAGACCTCCTACTGTGAATAGGAAGATGAATCCTAAAGCTCATAGTATGGCAGGAGATCATTTGATATTGCCACCATGTAGAGTAGCTAGTCAGCTAAATACTTTTACTCCTGTGGGGATGGCGATGATTATAGTGGCTGAGGTAAAGTATGCTCGCGTGTCAACATCTATTCCTACGGTGAATATATGATGTGCTCATACGATAAAACCTAAGAAGCCAATAGATATTATTGCTCAGACTATCCCCATATAGCCAAAGGGTTCCTTTTTTCCTGAGTAATAGGTGACGATGTGTGAGATTATTCCGAACCCTGGAAGAATGAGAATATATACTTCTGGGTGTCCGAAAAATCAGAATAGGTGTTGATATAGGATAGGGTCACCCCCTCCGGTCGGATCGAAAAAGGTTGTATTTAGATTTCGGTCCGTAAGTAGTATGGTGATGCCAGCTGCTAGTACTGGTAGGGATAGTAGAAGCAGTACTGCCGTGATTAGTACAGATCACACGAATAAGGGAGTTTGGTATTGAGATATAGCAGGGGGTTTCATGTTGATAATGGTAGTAATAAAGTTGATGGCTCCTAGAATAGATGATACTCCTGCCAGGTGAAGGGAGAAAATAGTTAAATCTACGGAAGCTCCTGCATGGGCTAGATTTCCTGCTAAGGGAGGGTAAACCGTTCATCCGGTACCCGCGCCGGCTTCAACTAGAGAAGAAGCTAGTAGTAGTAGAAAGGAGGGGGGTAGAAGTCAGAAACTTATGTTGTTTATTCGGGGAAATGCCATGTCGGGAGCTCCAATTATTAGGGGTACTAATCAATTTCCAAAGCCTCCAATTATAATAGGCATTACTATGAAAAAGATTATTACGAATGCGTGGGCGGTGACAATTACATTGTAGATTTGGTCGTCCCCCAGTAGAGTGCCTGGTTGGCCTAATTCTGCGCGGATCAATAGGCTGAGGGCGGTGCCAGCCATTCCGGCTCATGCACCGAATAGTAGATAGAGGGTGCCAATATCCTTATGATTTGTAGAGAATAATCATCGATTTACGAACATGGGTAAAGTGGCTGATAATAGCATTAGACTGTAAATCTAAGAATGAAGGTTCGAGCCCTTCTTTTGCCAAGTCCTGTGGTGAAACGTCACGTTGAATTGCAAATTCAAAGAAGCAGCTTCAACCTGCCGGGACTTCTCCCGCCCCCTTTCTCTTCACGGCGGGAGAAGTAGATTGAAGCCAGGTGACTAGGGTATTTAGCTGTTAACTAAATCTTCGCGGGATAGAGGCCCGCCTATCTAGTAAGGGCTTAGCTTAATTAAAGTAGTTGATTTGCATTCAGCTGATGTGAGGTGTGTTCTCGCAGTCCTTAGGTTGGTTTACAGGGATTAAGTTAGTGAAACTTACTTAGGGCTTTGAAGGCCCTTGGTCTAGTTTAGCCTAAATCCCTAGTCTAGGATAGATATTATTGGTGTGATGGGGAGTAGTATTGTTGAGATGATGATTAGTGGGGGTAACAAGACTATCTTTTTTGTATTTTCGAATTGTCATTTTATTTTTATATTGTTTGTTGAGGGAAATAGTGTCAGTGCCGTGGTGTAAGATAATCGTATGTAGAAGTACAGGTTTAGTAGTGCTGTAATAGCTATGAATGTTGGTAGAATAATTATATCATTTTTTGTTAGTTCTTGAATAATTAGTCATTTGGGTACGAAGCCTGATAATGGGGGGAGGCCTCCGAGTGATAGTATAAGTGCTAGGATTAGGGATGTTATGAGGGGTAATTTGTTTCATGTATGGGACAGTGATAGTGTTGTTGTAGATGAATTGTATATAAATAGTATGAACGTTCCGAGTGTTATGGTGATGTAGATTGTTAGGTTTAGGAGTGTTAGGGTAGGGTTGTATATTATGATAATGGTGATTCACCCTATATGAGCAATTGATGAATAGGCTAGAATTTTTCGGAGTTGGGTTTGGTTTAATCCTCCTCATCCTCCTGCTAGTACTGATGCAATTGCTATAGTGATTAGCAGGTTTGGGTTAATTGATGGTGTAATTTGGTAAAGAATGGATAGGGGTGCGATTTTTTGTCATGTGAGTAGAATCATTCCTGATGATAGTGGGATTCCTTGTGTTACTTCGGGTACTCAGAAGTGAAATGGAGATATTCCAAGTTTTATTGCTAGAGCGATAGTTAGGAGGTTTGATGCTATTGGGTTTGGGAGTTTTAGAATTGTCCATTGTCCTGAGGTTGTTAGGTTGATGATGATACCCAGTATTAGGAGTATGGATGCGGTGGCTTGGATTAGAAAATATTTCGTGGATGCTTCTGTGGCCCGGGGGCTAAAGTTTTTTATCAGGATTGGAATAATTGCTAGCATGTTTATTTCGAACCCGATTCAGATTATTAGTCAGTGAGAACTTGTTAAGACAATTATGGTTCCTGATATAACAGTTGTTATGATTATGATAAGGATAGGGGGTTTTATTAGTATGGGAAGGGGATTAACCAACATTTTCGGGGTATGGGCCCGATAGCTTGTTTAGCTGACCTTACTGTAGGATGTGGTGTATTTTGGGTAGCACGAAGATTTTTGATTTCTTAGGGTTGGGTTCGATTCCCATTGTCCTAGAAATAAGAGGGCTCGAACCTCTATTATTTACTCTATCAAAGTAACTCTTTTGGTCAGACATATTTCTTACGTTTGAGGGGGAATGCTAGCTGTGATTACGGGTAGGGCTATGTGTCATATGCATAGGGCTAGTGTGAGGGGTAGGAAATTTTTTCATAGAAGGTGTATTAGTTGGTCGTAGCGGAATCGGGGGTATGATGCCCGGATTCATAGGAATAGGATTGTCAGTATTAATGTTTTTAGGGTGAAGTTGATGGTGTATAATTCGGGTATATATGGATTGTGAGATGCTCCGAGGAATAGGGTGGTTGTGAGGATATTTATTATGATGATATTGGCGTATTCTGCTAGGAAAAATAGGGCGAATGGGCCTGCTGCATATTCTACGTTGAATCCTGAAACTAGTTCTGATTCTCCTTCTGTTAGATCGAATGGGGCGCGATTAGTTTCTGCTAGGGTGGAAATAAATCATATTATGGCTAGGGGTCATGTTGGGAAGATTAGTCATAGGCGTTCTTGGGTGGTGATTAGTGTAGATAGAGTAAAGGATCCGTTTATTAGAAGTACTGACAGGAGAATAATGGCTAGGGTTACTTCATATGAAATGGTCTGGGCTACGGCTCGCAGGGCTCCAATTAGTGCATATTTTGAGTTTGATGCTCATCCAGATCATAGGATTGAGTAAACAGCTAAGCTTCATATTGCTAGTATGAATAGGACTCCTAGGTTCATATTGATGAGAGGATATGGTATTGGTAGTGGGATTCACATAGTTAGGGCTAGGCTTAAGGCTAGGATAGGGGCTGTAATAAATATTGATGCAGAGGAGGTGAGTGGCCGTAAGGGTTCTTTGGTGAATAATTTTACAGCATCTGCAATTGGTTGTAGGAGTCCGTAGGGTCCTACGATGTTGGGGCCTTTTCGGAGTTGCATGTAGCCTAGTACTTTTCGTTCTACTAGTGTCAGGAAGGCTACGGCTAAGAGGATTGGGATGATTAGTGAGAAGATGTTGATTATGATCATTATGTTAGGGAGAGGAGTTGAACCTCTGAGGTGTAAAGGTTTAAGTTTTATGCAATTGCCGGGCTCTGCCACCCTAACAAGCCCTGTTCTTGGGCTTGATTATGTAATTAGACTGGTTAAATTGAGATTATATCATTTATAGGTCTTAAGGCGCTTATGTTTAAGTGGGCCTCGCTTCTCTTGTCCTTTCGTACTGGGAGAGGCTAGTTAATAGATAGAAACCGACCTGGATTGCTCCGGTCTGAACTCAGATCACGTAGGACTTTAATCGTTGAACAAACGAACCCTTAATAGCTGCTGCACCATTAGGATGTCCTGATCCAACATCGAGGTCGTAAACCCTGTTGTCGATATGGACTCTCGAACAGGATTGCGCTGTTATCCCTAGGGTAACTTGTTCCGTTGATCAAAGATTTTTGGATCAATTAATGATAATTTATTTCGACTAGTTTGTCTAGATTTGTATCACTCGGAGGTTGTTTTGTTCTCCGAGGTCACCCCAACCTAAATTGCTGACCCATATACAGAGTTGTTTTATCCCGTTTTGGTTGACTTGAGTGAGTTCTGATTGGGTAAGTTAATTGAAGCTCCATAGGGTCTTCTCGTCTTATTGTGCTATTCCCGCCTCTGCACGGGAAGGTCAATTTCACTGATTGGAAGTAAGAGACAGTAAAACCCTCGTGTGGCCATTCATACAAGTCCTTATTTATAGAACAAATGATTATGCTACCTTTGCACGGTCAGAATACCGCGGCCGTTTAACTTATGTCACTGGGCAGGCAGTGCTCCAATACTGGTAATGCTGGAGGTGATGTTTTTGGTAAACAGGCGGGGTTTGTGTTTGCCGAGTTCCTTTTACTTCTTTTAATCTTTCCTTGGCTGCATTCCTGTGTTGGTTTAACAATTGGATTAATAGGTTGGTTTATTGGTTGTTGTTTTTATCTTGTTGTTAATTATCAGCGGGCATTCGTTTCGGTTATAAGTTTATGCAAGGAGAAAATAATTCTTGTTACTCATATTAGCATTATTTCTTCTATGATTTAATAGATTAGCCCAGTATTATATTAGGAGTTGTCTTGAGGTTTTGGTATTATAATTATTTGATTGTTGAGCTTTAACGCTTTCTTAATTGGTGGCTGCTTTTAGGCCTACTATGGTTTGTGGTCGTGTTTACTCTCTAAGTAAGGTTGTATCCTTTGTCTAAAAAGCTGTACCTTTTTAGATTATATTTTAAATTTACATTAAAATTTTTGGGTTTTTAGGTAAATTTAAAGTTGAACTAAAATTCTGTTCTGGGCAACCAGCTATCACCAGGCTCGTTTGGCTTTTCACCTCTACCTATAAATCTTCTCACTATTTTGCGACATAGATGAGTTCATCCCAAGGATTGTTCGTAGGTAGCTCGTCTGGTTTCGGGGGGCTTAGCTTAAGTTCTCTTTGTTAAGTTGTTCTAGCTAACTCATTATGCAAAAGGTAAAAGAAGTAATCTTTCGTGTTTTTTACTTTGAATTTTCTTTCATCTTTCCCTTGCGGTACTGTCTCTATGGCTCCAGTCGAAAAAATTTCTATCTCCTATACTTTAGTGAGTAACTAAATGTTTTGTTTAATTTTGGTTTGGTAGTTGAGTTGTTTGTTGTTTGGGCTAGCTTTAGTTCAAAGTGGTCATTGGATGTGAAATCTTCTGGGTGTAAACCAGATGCTTTGATTTAAGCTACACTTTGGTTTATCCAAGCACACTTTCCAGTATGCTTACCTTGTTACGACTTGTCTCCTCTTATGGTTTTGTGTTAATTTATGTATATGTTTTGGGGTAGTTATTTGAGGAGGGTGACGGGCGGTGTGTGCGTGCTTCATGGCCCAGTTCAATTAAGCTCTCTATTCTTAGTTTACTACTAAATCCACCTTTAGTTATTAATTTCATAATAACTTTCGTATGGTATGTTCTTGTTTAGAAAATGTAGCCCATTTCTTCCCACCTCATGGGTTACACCTTGACCTAACTTTTTTATGTGTGATGATTATGCTTACTTTCTTTCCTTTTAAGGGTTTGCTGAGGATGGCGGTATATAGACTGGATTAGCAAGAGGTGGTGAGGTTTATCGGGGTTTATCGATTATAGAACAGGCTCCTCTAGGGGGGTGTGAAGCACCGCCAAGTCCTTTGAGTTTTAAGCTGTTGCTCGTAGTTCTCTGGCGGGTAATTTTGTTAAGTGAATTATTTATGTTTAGGGCTAAGCATAGTGGGGTATCTAATCCCAGTTTGGGTCTTAGCTATCGTGCAATCAGAATTATTAAAGTCACTTTCGTAGTGTATTTTGTATTAACGGTAGCTTTTTACGGCTTGGTTAAATTTTAACTTTAGTGTTGGTAGATCTTTTACACGCTTTACGCCGTGGGCCCGTTAGTTTGGGTTAATCGTATGGCCGCGGTGGCTGGCACGAAATTTACCAACCCTTATGATTAATATAACTTAGTCAAACTTTCGTTCATGGCTTAATTTTTACTACTGCTGTGTCCCGTGGGGGTGTGGTTGAGCAAGGCGTTGTGAGCTACTCGTCGAGTGTGCTTGATACCCGCTCCTTTTGATCGATTAGTGGGGATCTGAAGGGCATCCTCACTGGGGCGTGGAAGCTTGCATGTATGATTTTATTAAAAACTAACGGAAGGGCCAGGACCAAACCTTTGTGTTTATGGAGTCTTATGACTCATCTAGGCATTTTCAGTGCCTTGCTTTAAGTTTAGTTAAGCTACATTAAC